GCCAACGTAGCTTACTTAAAGCATAACACTGAAGATGTTAAGACGGGCCCTAGAAAGCTCCGTCGGCACAAAGGCTTGGTCCTGACTTTATTATCAATTTTAGCTAGACTTACACATGCAAGCATCCGCATCCCCGTGAGAATGCCCTGTAGTTCCCTGCTCGGGAACAAGGAGCTGGTATCAGGCACAAAACACTAGCCCATGACACCTTGCTTAGCCACGCCCTCAAGGGAATTCAGCAGTGATAGACATTAAGCCATGAGTGAAAACTTGACTTAGTTAAAGCTAAGAGGGCCGGTAAATCTCGTGCCAGCCACCGCGGTTATACGAGAGGCCCAAGTTGATAACCACCGGCGTAAAGAGTGGTTAGGGCAGACTATTAAACTAAAGCCGAACATCTTCAAAGCTGTTATACGCATACGAAGAACAGAAACACAACCACGAAAGTGGCTTTACTTCACCTGACCCCACGAGAGCTATGACACAAACTGGGATTAGATACCCCACTATGCCTAGCCGTAAACATCGATAACACATTACATTTGTTATCCGCCAGGGTACTACGAGCATAAGCTTAAAACCCAAAGGACTTGGCGGTGCTTTAGATCCACCTAGAGGAGCCTGTTCTAGAACCGATAATCCCCGTTAAACCTCACCCTTCCTTGTTTTTCCCGCCTATATACCGCCGTCGTCAGCTTACCCTGCGAAGGACCAACAGTAAGCAAAATTGGCACAGCCCAAAACGCCAGGTCGAGGTGTAGCGTATGGAAGGGGAAGAAATGGGCTACATTCAATATTACACTGAACACGAATGGTGGCCTGAAATACCCACCTGAAGGAGGATTTAGCAGTAAGCAGGAAATAGAGAGTCCCGCTGAAATTGGCCCTGAAGCGCGTACACACCGCCCGTCACTCTCCCCAAGTCTACCGTATCTTCATACTTAATACCCTAAAACTGCAAAGGGGAGGCAAGTCGTAACATGGTAAGTGTACCGGAAGGTGCACTTGGAAAAATCAGAGTATAGCTAAACAACGCATAGCATCTCCCTTACACCGAGAAGACATCCGTGCAAACCGGATTACCCTGACACCTAATAGCTAGCCCGCCCCAACAAAAACAACAAATCATTATTTATAACCCCTCATCCCCGAGACCCAGCATAAACAAACCATTTTTCCACCTTAGTATAGGCGATAGAAAAGGAGCCCCGGCGCAATAGAGAAAGTACCGCAAGGGAAAGCTGAAAGAGAAATGAAATAACCCAGTAAAGACTAGAAAAGCAGAGATTTACCCTCGTACCTTTTGCATCATGAACTAGCTAGTAATTTTCAAGCAAAGTGACCTTTAGTTTGACCCCCCGAAACTAAGTGAGCTACTCCAAGACAGCCTAAAATAGGGCGAACCCGTCTCTGTGGCAAAAGAGTGGGAAGAGCTTTGAGTAGAGGTGACAGACCTACCGAACTTAGTTATAGCTGGTTGCCCGAGAAATGGATAGGAGTTCAGCCTTTTGGGCTTCTTTATTCCCCCTGTCTCAACCTCACCAGATAGGCCAAGAAACCAAAAGAGTTATTCAAAGGGGGTACAGCCCCTTTGAAACAAGACACAACTTTAACAGGAGGATAGAGATCATAATACCCCAGGGATAAAATGTTTTGGTGGGCCTAAAAGCAGCCACCCCCTCAGAAAGCGTTAAAGCTCATACATTTTTAACCCCTTTAATTCTGATAACCATATCTCAACCCCTGCGACTACCGGGCCGTCCCATGTCCCCCATGGGAGCGACCATGCTAGTATGAGTAATAAGAGGGCCACGCCCCTCTCCCCGCACACGTGTACCTCGGAACGAACCCGCACCGAACTTTAACGGCCCCAACAAAAGAGGGCACTGGACAACAAGTAAAAAGCCAGAAAAACATCCAGCATGTAACCGTTAACCCCACACTGGCGTGCCCAAAGGGAAAGACTAAAAGAAAGAGAAGGAACTCGGCAAACACCTAAAGCCTCGCCTGTTTACCAAAAACATCGCCTCTTGCAAAATTAATGAATAAGAGGTCCTGCCTGCCCTGTGACTATACGTTTAACGGCCGCGGTATTTTGACCGTGCGAAGGTAGCGCAATCACTTGTCTTTTAAATGGAGACCTGTATGAATGGCAAGACGAGGGCTTGACTGTCTCCTCTTTCAAGTCAATGAAATTGATCTCCCCGTGCAGAAGCGGGGATATAATCATAAGACGAGAAGACCCTATGGAGCTTTAGACACCAAAGTAGCCCCTGTTAAACACCCCTGCTTAAAGGACTAAACCGAAGGGGTCCTACCCTAATGTCTTTGGTTGGGGCGACCGCGGGGAAACACAAAACCCCCATGTGGAACGGGACCACCCATTCCTAAAACAGAGAGCTCCTGCTCTAAGAAACAAAATTTTTGACCTCCAGATCCGGCAAAGCCGATCAACGGACCGAGTTACCCTAGGGATAACAGCGCAATCCTCTTTTAGAGCCCATATCGACAAGGGGGTTTACGACCTCGATGTTGGATCAGGACATCCTAATGGTGCAGCCGCTATTAAGGGTTCGTTTGTTCAACGATTAAAGTCCTACGTGATCTGAGTTCAGACCGGAGTAATCCAGGTCAGTTTCTATCTATGCTATGCTCTTTTCTAGTACGAAAGGACCGAAAAGAAGGGGCCCATGCTTACGGCACGCCTCACCCCTACCTAATGAAATCAACTAAAACAGGCAAGAGGACATAACCCCACAAGCCTGAGAACACGGCATGTTAAAGTGGCAGAGCCCGGTTACTGCAAAAGGCCTAAGCCCTTCCTACAGAGGTTCAAATCCTCTCCTTAACTATGATCACCACACTAATTATTCACATTATTAACCCCCTGGCATATATCGTCCCCGTCCTCCTTGCTGTAGCTTTCCTGACCTTAATTGAACGAAAAGTGTTAGGTTACATACAACTACGGAAGGGCCCCAATGTAGTAGGACCCTATGGCCTCCTCCAACCAATTGCAGACGGTGTAAAACTATTTATTAAAGAACCTGTACGCCCCTCCACCTCGTCACCTATTCTATTCCTTTTAACCCCCATACTAGCCCTCACCCTCGCCCTCACCCTCTGGGCTCCGATACCCCTCCCGTACCCCGTAGCCGACCTCAACCTCGGAATTCTGTTTGTTTTAGCCCTTTCCAGCCTCGCGGTTTACTCAATCCTTGGCTCTGGCTGAGCATCCAATTCCAAATACGCCCTTATTGGGGCGCTTCGTGCTGTCGCCCAAACAATCTCCTATGAAGTTAGCCTGGGGCTCATCCTCCTAAATATTATTATCTTTACTGGGGGCTTTACCCTCCAAACATTTAATGTCGCGCAAGAAAGCGTATGACTAGTACTTCCGGCTTGACCCCTTGCAGCAATGTGATACATTTCAACGCTAGCCGAAACAAACCGGGCCCCCTTCGATCTTACAGAGGGCGAATCAGAACTTGTCTCAGGATTTAACGTAGAGTATGCAGGAGGTCCTTTCGCCCTTTTTTTCCTAGCGGAGTACGCAAACATTCTTCTTATAAACACACTCTCAGCAACCCTATTTCTAGGAGCCTCACACATCCCCGCTTTCCCAGAGCTTACTGCCATAAACCTCATGACAAAAGCCGCCCTTCTGTCCATGGTTTTCCTATGGGTTCGAGCATCTTATCCCCGGTTCCGGTATGACCAACTTATGCACTTAATTTGAAAAAACTTTCTCCCCCTTACGCTGGCCCTACTGATTTGACACTTGGCCCTCCCAGTTGCATTTGCGGGCCTCCCCCCTCAGCTATAACTTGGGAGCTGTGCCTGAAACTAAAGGGTCACTTTGATAGGGTGAATAATGGGGGTTAAAATCCCCCCAACTCCTCTTAGAAAGAAGGGGCTCGAACCCTACCTGAAGAGATCAAAACTCTTAGTGCTTCCTCTACACCACTTCCTAGAAAGGTCAGCTAAATAAGCTTTTGGGCCCATACCCCAAAAATGTTGGTTAAAGTCCCTCCCTTCCTAATGAATCCCTACATCGTAACTACCCTTCTTCTTGGATTAGGATTGGGGACCACAATTACATTCGCGAGCTCCCACTGACTCCTGGCATGAATAGGCCTTGAAATAAATACCCTCGCGATTGTTCCACTCATGGCTCAACACCACCACCCACGAGCAGTTGAAGCCACTACAAAATATTTCCTAGCACAAGCCACCGCCGCCGCAATGTTACTTTTTGCCAGTACCACCAACGCCTGACTTTCGGGCCAGTGGGAGATTCAACAGATAACTCACCCCCTTCCCCTGACAATACTGACGCTTGCCCTTGCCCTTAAAGTTGGCCTCGCCCCTGTCCACGCCTGACTGCCAGAAGTACTTCAAGGACTAGACCTGGCCACGGGCCTCATCCTCTCTACCTGACAAAAACTCGCCCCTTTTGCCCTCTTGTTACAGATTCAGCCTATAAACTCGACCACTCTTATTATTTTTGGTCTTGCCTCAACCCTTATTGGAGGCTGAGGGGGACTTAATCAGACCCAACTTCGCAAAGTCCTAGCCTACTCTTCAATCGCCCACCTCGGCTGAATAATCCTGGTCCTGCAGTTCTCGCCCGCTTTGACCCTACTAACCCTCCTTATGTACCTTGTAATGACTTTCTCAACTTTCCTCACCTTTAAACTGAACGACTCCACAAACATCAACACCCTGGCTACTTCTTGAGCGAAAGCCCCGGCTCTCACCTCCCTCACCCCCCTTGTTCTACTTTCACTGGGCGGCCTACCACCACTCACAGGCTTTATACCAAAATGGCTCATTCTCCAAGAACTAACAAAACAAGATCTTGCCCTCACGGCCACCCTCGCCGCCCTTAGCGCCCTCCTGAGCCTCTACTTCTACCTTCGCCTATCTTACGCATTGGCCCTTACGATATCACCAAACAACCTTGCAGGCACAACTCCATGACGACTTTCCTCCCCCCAAACAACGCTTCCTTTAGCTATATCCGCTGTGGCAACGATGCTTCTCCTACCGCTCACCCCGGCTGCGGTAGCACTCTTAACGCCCTAGGGCCTTAGGTTAACATTAGACCAAGAGCCTTCAAAGCCCTAAGCGAGAGTGAAAATCTCCCAGGCCCTGATAAGACTTGCGGGACACTACCCCACATCTCCTGCATGCAAAACAGACACTTTAATTAAGCTAAAGCCTTTCTAGGTGGGCAGGCCTCGATCCTACAAACTCTTAGTTAACAGCTAAGCGCTCAAACCAGCGAGCATCCGCCTACCTTTCCCCCGCCCTTTAAACGGGCGAGGCGGGGGAAAGCCCCGGCCGGGAATTAGTCGGCATCTCTGGATTTGCAATCCAATATGTGAGTACACCTCAGGGCTTGGTAAGAAGAGGAGTTAAACCTCTGTCTATGGGGCTACAATCCACCGCTTATAACTCAGCCATCCTACCTGTGGCAACCACACGCTGATTTTTCTCGACAAACCACAAAGACATTGGCACCCTCTATCTCGTATTTGGCGCTTGGGCCGGAATGGTAGGCACTGCTTTAAGTCTGCTCATTCGAGCAGAATTAAGCCAACCAGGGGCTCTTCTTGGGGACGACCAAATTTATAATGTAATCGTCACGGCACATGCATTCGTAATAATTTTCTTTATAGTAATGCCAATTATGATTGGGGGCTTTGGAAACTGACTCATCCCATTAATGATTGGAGCCCCAGACATAGCCTTCCCTCGAATAAACAACATGAGCTTCTGGCTTCTCCCTCCCTCCTTCCTTCTCCTCCTCGCCTCTTCTGGCGTAGAAGCCGGCGCCGGCACTGGGTGGACAGTTTACCCCCCTTTATCTGGGAACCTAGCCCACGCGGGGGCATCCGTCGACCTAACCATTTTCTCCCTCCACCTGGCGGGGATTTCTTCAATCCTAGGCGCCATCAATTTTATTACAACCATTATTAACATGAAACCCCCAGCAATTTCACAATATCAAACCCCTCTCTTTGTCTGGGCCGTTCTAATTACTGCCGTCCTTCTACTCCTTTCTCTGCCTGTCCTTGCAGCTGGGATTACAATACTCCTGACAGACCGAAATCTTAACACCACATTTTTCGACCCTGCAGGAGGAGGGGACCCCATCCTTTATCAACACTTATTTTGATTCTTTGGGCACCCTGAAGTCTACATTCTTATTCTCCCCGGCTTTGGGATAATCTCTCATATCGTAGCCTATTACTCAGGTAAAAAAGAACCCTTTGGCTACATAGGCATGGTATGGGCCATGATGGCAATCGGACTACTTGGGTTTATTGTCTGAGCCCACCACATGTTTACAGTAGGAATGGATGTTGACACTCGGGCCTACTTCACATCTGCCACAATAATTATTGCCATTCCCACGGGAGTAAAAGTCTTTAGCTGACTTGCCACCCTTCACGGAGGATCAATTAAGTGAGAGACCCCGCTTCTCTGGGCCCTTGGGTTTATTTTCCTTTTTACAGTGGGGGGCCTAACAGGCATCGTCCTGGCTAATTCGTCCCTTGACATTGTGCTTCACGACACCTATTATGTCGTAGCCCACTTCCACTACGTGCTATCCATGGGGGCTGTCTTCGCCATCGTCGCAGCCTTCGTTCACTGATTCCCACTTTTTACAGGGTACACCCTTCACTCCACTTGAACAAAAATCCACTTTGGTATTATGTTCTTAGGGGTAAATTTAACCTTCTTCCCTCAACATTTCCTTGGGCTGGCTGGTATGCCCCGACGTTACTCAGACTACCCAGACGCCTACACACTGTGAAACACAGTCTCCTCTATCGGCTCCCTCATCTCCCTAGTCGCAGTTATTATGTTCTTATTTATCATCTGAGAAGCATTTGCTGCAAAACGTGAAGTTCTGGCAGTCGATCTAGCTTCAACAAATATCGAGTGGCTACACGGCTGCCCCCCTCCCTACCACACATTTGAAGAGCCTGCATTCGTGCAAGTTCAAACAAACTAACGAGAAAGGGAGGAGTCGAACCCCCATAAACTGGTTTCAAGCCAACCACATAACCGCTCTGTCACTTTCTTTATAAGACATTAGTTAAACAAGTGATAACACCGCCTTGTCAAGGCCGAATCGTGGGTTAAAACCCCGCATGTCTTGAACCCCTAATGGCACATCCCTCACAACTAGGCTTCCAAGATGCAGCTTCACCTGTAATAGAAGAACTACTTCACTTCCACGACCACGCCCTAATAATTGTATTTCTCATCAGCACCTTAGTACTTTACATTATTGTGGCGATAGTTTCCACCAAACTGACCAATAGCTACATCCTTGACTCCCAGGAGATCGAAATCATTTGAACCATTCTCCCCGCCGTTATTCTTATTATAATTGCCCTCCCCTCCCTCCGAATTCTCTACCTTATGGACGAAATTAACGACCCCCATCTTACGATTAAAGCTATGGGTCACCAATGATATTGAAGTTACGAGTACACCGACTACGAAGACCTCGGGTTCGACTCCTATATGATCCCGACTCAGGACTTGGTCCCCGGACAATTCCGACTCCTAGAGGCAGACCACCGAATAGTCATTCCCGTTGAATCCCCTATCCGAGTTCTAGTGTCCGCCGAAGACGTACTCCACTCATGGGCAGTCCCAGCCCTCGGGGTCAAAATAGACGCGGTCCCAGGACGTCTCAACCAAACAGCTTTCATTGCATCCCGCCCAGGAGTTTTCTACGGACAGTGCTCAGAGATCTGCGGCGCTAATCACAGCTTCATACCCATTGTAGTAGAAGCAGTCCCCCTAGAGCACTTCGAAGACTGATCCTCTCTAATACTTCAAGACGCCTCGCTAAGAAGCTAAACCGGGCATAGCGTTAGCCTTTTAAGCTAAAGATTGGTGATCCCCAACCACCCTTAGCGACATGCCCCAATTAAACCCTGCACCCTGGTTTGCCATCCTCGTCTTCTCATGATTTGTCTTCCTTACCTTTCTCCCTCCTAAGGTCTTAGCCCACACTTTCCCAAACGAGCCCACCTCTCAAAGCGCAGAGAAGCCCAAAACAGAACCCTGAAACTGACCATGACACTAAGCTTCTTTGACCAATTTATAAGCCCAACCTATATGGGAATTCCTCTAATTGCCCTCGCCCTCACTCTTCCCTGAGTTCTTATCCCCAAGCCTTCCACCCAATGATTAAATAACCGGTTATTGACGCTCCAGGGCTGATTTATTAATCGATTTACTCAACAGCTGCTTCTCCCCTTAAACCGAGGAGGGCACAAATGGGCCGTCTTATTCACCTCCTTAATACTTTTCCTCATCTCCCTTAATATACTAGGCCTTCTCCCATATACCTTTACGCCAACCACACAGCTGTCACTTAACATGGGACTTGCAGTCCCCCTCTGATTAGCCACTGTAATTATTGGCATGCGCAACCAGCCAACCATTGCACTAGGACACCTCTTGCCAGAGGGAACCCCCACGCTCCTCATCCCGGTTCTCATTATTATCGAGACAATTAGTCTATTTATCCGACCCTTGGCCCTAGGCGTTCGGCTGACAGCCAATCTGACAGCAGGTCACCTGTTAATTCAACTTATTGCCACAGCTGCTTTCGTCCTAGCACCCATGATGCCCACCGTAGCAATCCTAACAGCCGCACTTCTCTTTCTCTTAACTCTCCTAGAGGTTGCTGTCGCAATAATTCAGGCTTACGTATTTGTCCTTCTCTTAAGCCTCTACCTACAAGAAAACGTTTAATGGCCCATCAAGCACACGCATACCATATAGTCGACCCAAGCCCATGACCACTAACAGGCGCAGTAGCCGCCCTACTAATGACATCAGGCCTCGCGATCTGATTCCACTTTCATTCCACTACACTTATAACCTTGGGCACCGTGCTCCTCCTACTTACCATGTACCAATGGTGACGAGATATCATTCGAGAAGGCACATTTCAAGGACACCATACACCCCCTGTTCAAAAGGGGCTCCGATACGGTATAATCCTTTTTATCACTTCGGAAGTCTTCTTTTTCCTTGGCTTCTTCTGAGCTTTCTACCACTCAAGCCTCGCCCCTACCCCCGAACTAGGGGGCTGCTGACCACCCACTGGCCTTACAACTCTAGACCCCTTTGAAGTCCCCCTTCTGAATACCGCCGTCTTGCTAGCCTCCGGGGTCACAGTCACATGGGCACATCACAGTATTATAGAAGGTGAACGCAAACAAGCAATTCAATCTCTAGCCCTCACGATCCTCCTCGGATTCTACTTCACCTTCCTTCAAGGCATGGAGTATTACGAAGCCCCCTTCACAATTGCAGACGGTGTCTACGGGTCTACATTTTTCGTAGCCACAGGTTTCCACGGGCTCCACGTAATTATGGGCTCCACATTCCTAGCTGTCTGCCTATTACGACAGGTTCAGTATCATTTCACTTCTGAACACCACTTTGGATTTGAAGCAGCCGCTTGATACTGACATTTCGTAGACGTTGTCTGACTATTCCTCTACATCTCCATCTACTGATGAGGGTCCTAATCTTTCTAGTATTAAAGCTAGTATAAGTGACTTCCAATCACCCGGTCTTGGTTAAAGCCCAAGGAAAGATACATGACCAGCCTTATTACGACCTGCATCTCCCTAGCCATTATCCTATCAGTTATCCTCGCCATCGTATCTTTTTGGCTCCCGCTCATGAGCCCAGACCACGAGAAGCTCTCCCCCTACGAGTGTGGCTTTGACCCCCTCGGCACAGCCCGACTTCCCTTCTCCCTTCGATTTTTTCTTATCGCGATCCTATTTCTACTTTTTGATCTCGAGATCGCACTGCTCTTACCTCTACCCTGAGGAGACCAGCTATCTTCCCCCCTAACAACTTTCCTTTGGGCCTCAGCCGTCCTCCTCCTGCTTACACTTGGCTTAATTTATGAGTGAACCCAAGGGGGATTAGAGTGGGCTGAATAGGGAATTAGTTTAATAAAAACACTTGATTTCGGCTCAAAAGCTTATGGTTAAAGTCCATAATTGCCTAATGACACCTGTTCACTTTGCCTTCTCATCAGCATTTCTACTAGGGCTTGCAGGCCTCACGTTTCACCGAACACACCTTCTCTCCGCTCTCCTCTGCCTAGAAGGTATAATGCTCGCACTATTTATTGCCCTCTCACTATGGACCCTTCAGCTTAACTCAACCAGCTTTTCAACTGCCCCCATACTCTTGCTTGCCTTTTCAGCCTGTGAAGCAAGCGCCGGCCTCGCCCTTCTAGTAGCCACCGCCCGCACCCACGGGTCAGACCAACTAAAAAACTTAAATCTTCTACAATGCTAAAAATCCTGTTGCCCACCTTGATGCTCATCCCAGCCACATGATTCACCCAACCTAAGTGGGTCTGACACACAGCGACTGTGAACAGCCTATTAATTGCAGTCGCAAGCTTTACCTGAATAAAAAAACCCTGAGACACGGGATGAAACTATCTCAGCTCGTTTATGGGCACAGACCCACTCTCAAGCCCACTGCTAGTCTTATCCTGCTGGCTCCTCCCCTTAATAATTATTGCCAGTCAAAACCACATGCTCTCTGAGCCCCTACATCGACAGCGCCTGTACATCACCCTAATAGTTAGTCTCCAATCTTTCTTAATTTTAGCCTTTAGCGCAACCGAAGTTATTATGTTTTACGTTATATTTGAAGCAACCCTTATTCCGACCCTGTTTCTCATTACCCGCTGAGGAAACCAAACAGAGCGCCTGAATGCTGGCACTTATTTTTTATTTTATACACTAGCCGGCTCTCTACCCCTCCTGGTGGCCCTCCTCCTCCTCCAGAATAGCACGGGGACCCTCTCAATGCTTACCCTACAATATGCCCAACCTCTCTCTTATTCCACCTACGCAGACAACCTCTGGTGAGCTGCCTGCTTACTCGCCTTCCTGGTTAAAATGCCACTTTATGGCGTTCACCTTTGGCTGCCAAAAGCCCACGTAGAGGCCCCCGTTGCTGGCTCCATGGTCCTTGCGGCCATCCTTCTAAAACTGGGGGGCTACGGCATAATGCGGGTTCTCGTTATCCTGGACCCCCTTACAAAAGAATTAGGCTACCCGTTTATTATCCTCGCCCTTTGAGGTGTAATCATAACAGGCTCCATCTGCTTACGCCAGACCGATCTAAAATCCCTAATTGCCTACTCATCCGTTAGCCACATGGGCCTCGTCATCGGCGGGATCCTCATCCAAACCCCTTGAGGGTTTACAGGGGCCCTGATTCTCATAATTGCTCACGGGCTAACCTCTTCTGCCCTATTCTGCCTAGCAAATACCAACTATGAACGAACCCATAGTCGAACTATAATTTTGGCCCGAGGACTCCAAATGGCCCTTCCCCTTATGGCCACCTGGTGATTTGTTGCAAGCCTCGCAAACCTGGCACTCCCACCTCTCCCAAATCTAATGGCAGAGCTCATAGTGATTACCGGCTTATTTAACTGATCCTCGTGGACTCTTATCCTCACAGGTGTTGGTACCCTAATTACTGCAGGCTACTCCCTGTACATATTCCTTATAACCCAGCGAGGCCCGCTCCCAACACATATTATTGCTCTTCCCCCCTCATTTTCCCGAGAACACCTGCTAATGGCCCTCCACCTTCTCCCCCTGCTCGCGCTCACCCTCAAGCCAACCCTAATCTGGGGTTGACTCAACTGTAGGTATAGTTTAACCAAAACGCTAGATTGTGATTCTAGAAATAGCAGTTAAACCCCGCTTACCCACCGAGAGAGGCCAGCCTGCAACGAGGGTTGCTAACCTCCGTGTCCCGGGTTGGAGTCCCGGGCTCTTCTCGACTTTTGCTCCTAAAGGATAACAGCTCATCCGTTGGTCTTAGGAACCAAAAACTCTTGGTGCAAATCCAAGTAGCAGCTATGCAGCCCACCACCCTACTAATAGCCTCCAACCTCCTCCTAGTTTTTGGTATTCTGACCTTGCCCCTACTAACCACTCTCTGACCCGAACCTCTTTCCCCAAACTGAGCCCTTACCCAAGTTAAGACAGCAATTAAACTCGCCTTCTTAATCAGCCTCTTTCCCCTTTTCGTATTCCTTACCTGAGGAACAGAGGCTGTAGTCACTACCTGAAGCTGAGCTGCCACGCAAACCTTTGATATTAACCTTAGCTTTAAACTTGACGCTTATTCGATCATCTTTATTCCAATTGCCCTCTACGTAACTTGAGCCATTCTAGAATTTGCGGCTTGATACATACATGCCGATCCCAACGTGAACCGATTTTTCAAGTACCTCCTTATTTTCCTCATCTCAATAATGATCCTAGTTACAGCAAACAATTTATTCCAACTTTTTATTGGGTGAGAAGGTGTCGGAATTTTATCTTTCCTTCTCATCGGGTGATGGTACGGACGGACGGACGCAAACACCGCAGCCCTTCAGGCCGTCCTCTACAATCGAGTTGGGGATATTGGAATATTCCTCACTATGACCTGAGTCGCTTCCACCCTCAACGCCTGGGAATTCCAACAACTATTTGCAGCCGCCAAAGGCTACGACCTCACTCTCCCCCTCTTCGGCCTGATCCTGGCCGCCACCGGAAAATCAGCCCAATTCGGCCTTCACCCGTGACTACCCGCAGCTATAGAAGGACCAACACCGGTATCTGCCTTACTTCACTCAAGCACAATGGTTGTTGCAGGAATCTTCCTGCTTATCCGATTTAGCCCACTCCTAGAAGATAACCAAACCGCCCTAACCACATGCCTCTGCCTCGGAGCCCTCACAACATTATTTACGGCTACCTGTGCCCTGACCCAAAATGATATTAAAAAAATTGTTGCATTTTCTACCTCAAGCCAGCTAGGCTTAATGATAGTAACAATTGGATTAAATCAACCCCAACTTGCGTTTCTTCACATTTGCACGCATGCCTTTTTTAAAGCAATACTTTTCCTCTGCTCAGGCGCTATTATTCATAGCCTGAACGACGAACAAGATATCCGAAAAATGGGTGGTATACACAAACTGGCCCCCGTCACCTCCTCTTGTCTTATTATTGGCAGCCTGGCCTTGACGGGCACTCCTTTCTTAGCCGGTTTCTTCTCGAAAGACGCCATTATTGAAGCCCTAAACACATCCTATCTCAACGCCTGGGCCCTCGCCCTCACCCTAATTGCCACCTCCTTCACAGCTGTTTACAGCCTCCGAATTATCTACTTCGTCTCAATAGGCACCCCACGGTTTGCCCCCCTTTCCCCTATTAACGAAAACAACCCCGCAGTCATTAACCCCCTTAAACGATTGGCCTGAGGAAGCATTGTTGCCGGCCTCTTGATCACCGCAAATATTGTCCCACTAAAAACACCTGTGATAACAATACCTCCGCACTTAAAACTTGCCGCCCTCGTCGTAACTATTATTGGACTTTTAATCGCACTCCAACTAGCCTCATCAGCTAGCAAACAACACAAGCCTACTCCTTACCTCCCCGCCCTCCGCTACGCAACTCTTCTCGGCTTCTTCCCACTAGTAGTCCACCGCGCCATGCCCAAGTTAGGCCTCTCTTTAGGACAAGCAATTGCCAGCCAACTGATTGACTTAACTTGACTTGAAAAACTAATACCTAAAGCCATAATCTCCGCTAACCGCCCGTTAATTACTACCACCAGCAATGCCCAGCGAGGGAAAGTTAAGACTTATCTTGCCCTTTTCGTCCTGACCCTTGCTATTGCCATCCTTGTGGCAATCTATTAAACTGCACGCACGGTCCCTCGACTTAACCCACGAGTCAACTCCAGCACCACAAAAAGGGTGAGCAGAAGAACTCACGCACTGATCACTAACATGCCTCCCCCAGCCGAATATATTAAAGCCACACCTCCAGTATCCCCCCGAAATACAGAAAAATCCCCAAGTTCATCAGCGGGTACTCAAGATACATCATACCACCCCCCTCAAAACACCCCCCCTGCCAAAGCAACCCCTAGCATATATGCCCCCGTGTAAAGCCCAACCGAACCACTAAACCAACTCTCGGGATAAGGCTCCGCAGCAAGAGCTGCCGAGTAGGCAAAAACAACGAGCATTCCCCCAAGATAAATCAAAAACAAAACTAGAGAAAGAAACGGGCCTCCATGCCCAACTAACACCCCACACCCCATTCCAGCTACCACTACCAACCCCAAGGCAGCAAAATAGGGCGAAGGATTAGAAGCCACTCCAATTAATCCAAGGACTAAACCAGACAACAGTAAAAACATAACATAGGTCATAATTTCCGCCAGGATTCTAACCAGGACTAACGGCTTGAAAAACCGCCGTTGTTATTCAACTACAAAAACAATAATGGCAAGTCTCCGGAAAACCCATCCGCTCCTAAAAATTGCAAACGACGCGTTAGTCGACCTACCCGCCCCATCCAACATCTCCGTGTGGTGAAACTTTGGCTCCCTCCTAGGCCTTTGCTTAATCTCACAAATCCTTACCGGACTCTTCCTGGCCATACACTACACCTCTGACATCGCCACAGCCTTCTCATCAGTAGCCCACATTTGCCGCGACGTAAACTACGGCTGGCTGATTCGAAACATGCATGCTAACGGCGCCTCATTCTTTTTCATCTGCATCTACATGCACATCGCACGAGGCCTCTACTACGGCTCATACCTCTACAAAGAAACATGAAACATCGGCGTCGTCCTTCTCCTCCTCGTTATGATGACTGCCTTCGTGGGCTACGTCCTCCCCTGAGGACAAATGTCCTTTTGAGGCGCCACTGTGATCACAAACCTTCTATCAGCCGTCCCCTATGTAGGCAACACCCTGGTGCAATGAATCTGGGGTGGCTTCTCCGTAGACAACGCCACCCTCACCCGCTTTTTTGCCTTTCACTTCCTCTTCCCATTCGTTATTGCAGCCGCCACTGTTGTTCACCTCCTATTTCTCCACCAAACAGGCTCCAACAACCCCCTCGGCCTGAACTCAGACGCTGACAAAATCTCATTTCACCCCTACTTCTCATACAAAGACCTCCTCGGCTTCGCAGCTCTTCTCATCGCCCTAACTTCCCTAGCATTATTCTCCCCGAATCTCTTAGGCGACCCAGACAACTTTACACCAGCAAATCCCCTCGTTACCCCACCGCACATTAAACCAGAGTGGTACTTCCTGTTTGCTTATGCCATCCTACGGTCTATCCCCAACAAACTAGGCGGCGTCCTCGCCCTCCTATCCTCTATCCTCGTACTTATGGTGGTCCCCATCCTTCACACATCTAAACAACGGAGCATCACCTTCCGCCCAGCCACCCAACTTCTCTTCTGAACCCTCGCCGCAGACGTCGCCATTCTGACATGAATTGGAGGAATGCCCGTTGAGGAGCCTTTCATCATCATTGGCCAAGTTGCATCATTCTTGTACTTTTCCCTCTTCCTAGTACTAGCCCCGCTGGCAGGCTGACTGGAAAATAAAGCCCTTGAATGAGCCTGCACTAGTAGCTCAACGTCAGAGCACCGGTCTTGTAAACCGGCAGGTGGAGGTTTAAGTCCTCCCTATTGCTCAAAGAAGGGAGATTTTAACTCCCACCCCTGGCTCCCAAAGCCAGGATCCTAAAATTAGACTATTCTTTGTCATGTAAATACATATATGTATTTACACCATACATTTATATTAACCATATCAATAGCATTCCAGTACATATATGTATAATAACCATATCTAGGGTTTAACCATTCAAGTATTGCTATAAAAGAAGAATTATTCATAAAGCAACACTGATATATCTAATATTAACAGAAATCAAGGATGGGGAGATTTAAGACCTAACACAAATCCCACTGGTTAAGTTATACCAAGTACCCACCATCCCACCCTTCTAACATTCTTAATGTAGTAAGAGCCGACCAACAAGCACATTTCTTAATGCATTCGGTTATTGAAGGTGAGGGACAAGTATTTGTGGGGGTTTCACCTTGTGAACTATTCCTGGCATTTGGTTCCTACTTCAGGGCCATAAATTGATATTATTCCTCACACTTTCATCGACGCTTGCATAAGTTAATGGTGGTAATACATACTCCTCGTTACCCACCTAGCCGAGCGTTCTTTCCATCGGGCCAGGGGTTCTCYTTTTTTTTTTTCCTTTCACTTGRCATTTCACAGTGCACACGGGAATAGTTGACAAGGCTGTACATTTTCTTGCAGGCAAGGAAATAAGTGAAAAGATATAAGACATTACTTAGGAATTACATATTAGGATATCAAGAGCATAATGTGTGCTTATCACTCGTAAGATTCCTGTTATACCCCCTGGGGCTTCTGCGCGTAAAACCCCCCTACCCCCCTGCACCACTGAGATCATTAACACTCCTGAAAACCCCCCGGAAACAGGAAAACCTCTAGTAGCACATTTAGCGCTCAAAATGTGTCTATTTACATTATTGCAATATTGCGCAC